AATAAAATGTTCGATTTTTTAGGATTGAAAAATTTTAGTCCCTTATCCAATAGAATTTTTTAGGCTTTTCCTCGGAAAAACTTTTAGGGGTTATGTAACATATATATATATATAATGCGGATGGCTAATCGATATCTCAACTTGTTAGTCTGGACGCTCTCGGGCCTTCCTTGCTTTCGGGGTTTGACAAGGAGAACAGGATTCGCTGAGCGTAGGGGGTAAGGGGGTTTGTCGCGCGTAAACCGAAGAGGGGGGGCATCTATATCAGGGTAAGTTGAAGAAGTACAGATCCGTTATGCACTTGATAGAGTATAATGTAATTCTTAAGTTATGTCTTTTAATCATTGACCTAATTTGGAACATACAAGAAAATGTACAACCTTGAGATGTTAATTGCGCCTGCACTCTGAAATGTAAGCGAAAGGTAACCAGAAAAAAGAACCTATGCATATAAAAGAATGCCCGGCATGTGGGGTAATGAGGAGTATGTAATTACACCAATAATCAGATGCAAGAATACCTAACCGAGGGTGGGTTAAACATGCCATGCCCGTGAAATAGGAACCAGATACAAGGAATAGTTCACAGTTTACCATATTTCCACAATGTGTCCCTGATTCTATCATTCATGATATGCCTAAAGTGGCAAGGTTGGTGGTCTCTTACTGCATTAAGATTCTCTTAATAAATCGTAGTTGGGTAATTCGAGGAAAATGTTGAGTGCGATATTTAGGGGATTAACCTATAACCCAGGTCAAGATAAATTATTTCTGAGTCTTAATAATATGCTTATGTACGTCTTAGACATTAGTACTTGCTTTTAGGTTAAAATAAATGAATGGTGATAATACATACATAGTCTTAATATGTCTAATATATTTGGTTCATGCACGTCTTAGTGATTAGTACTTGCTTTTAGGTTAAAATAAATGAATGGTGATAATACATAGTTGTATCACACCTACATGGTACAGGTACACCATGTGAATACCATAATATGATTAGGTACTGTACATGAGGTACTATACATGATATGTAACCATATTGGTCCATCAGAAAATAGTTTAACTTTAGAATCCTGGCTTTGGGAGCCAGGGGTGGGAGTTAAAATCTCCTTTTTCTGGGCGCTAGGAGGGGATCTAACCCTCGATCTTCGGATTACAAGACCGATGCTTTAGGCTAAGCTACTAGGGCAAGCTCATTTTAGCGCTTTATTCTCCGCTCAGCCCGCAAGTGGAGCGAGAAGGAGGAAGAGAGCAAAGTACAGAACTGAGGCGACTTGGCCAATGATGATGTATGGGTGCTCTACAGGCATGCCTCCAATTCATGTCAGAATAACTATATCTGCGACCAAGGTTCAGAATAAGAATTGGGTGATCGGTCGGAAGGTTAGTCCCCGTTGTTTTGAGGTGTGTAGAATAGGAACCACCAATAGTACCAGAATGCTGAACAATAGTGCTAGAACTCCTCCCAGTTTATTAGGGATAGAGCGCAGAATAGCATAGGCGAAGAGGAAGTATCACTCGGGTTGAATGTGCGGCGGGGTAACCAAGGGGTTCGCCGGGGTGAAGTTTTCTGGGTCGCCGAGGAGGGTAGGGGAGAACAGGGTTAGGGACGTGAGGGCTAAGAGTATCAGGACAAACCCAAGAAGGTCTTTATAAGAGAAATAGGGATGGAAAGAGATTTTATCGGCGTCGGAGTTTAGTCCGGCAGGATTGTTCGACCCCGTCTCGTGTAGGAATAGTAGGTGGAGGACGGTCGCTCCCGCGATGACGAACGGGAAGAGGAAGTGGAAGGCGAAGAACCGTGTTAACGTTGCATTATCTACAGAGAAGCCGCCTCAAATCCATTGCACGAGGGTGTCTCCCATGTAAGGTACCGCTGATAGAAGATTTGTAATAACGGTGGCACCTCAGAAGGACATCTGACCTCAGGGGAGTACATAACCTACAAAGGCGGTCATCATAACTAGAAGGAGCAGTACCACTCCAATGTTTCAGGTTTCTTTATATAGGTAGGACCCATAGTATAGGCCACGAGCAATGTGTATGTAGATACAGATGAAGAAAAATGATGCGCCATTGGCGTGCATGTTACGGATGAGTCAGCCATAATTAACGTCTCGGCAAATGTGCGTGACGGATGAAAATGCGGTTGAGATGTCAGAGGTGTAATGCATGGCTAGGAATAACCCCGTGAGGATTTGAGTAATTAAGCATAGTCCCAGCAGGGATCCGAAGTTTCAGAGTGCTGAGATGTTTGAGGGTGTTGGAAGGTCAACTAATGCGCCGTTAGCGATTTTTATTAGTGGGTGGGTTTTTCGTAGGCTTGCCATTATTGTTCCTGTAGTTGAATTACAACGGTGGTTCTTCAAGTCACCAGTCTCGGTTAAAGTCTGAGCGGGAACTATGACTTATTTTGTGTCTCTTTTATTAATAGCTTTGATTGTAGGATTGATCGCTGTGGCGTCTAACCCTACGCCTTATTTTGCTGCCTTAGGGTTAATAGTAGCGGCTGGGGTTGGATGTGGGGTGTTGATTGGTAGCGGAGGGCCCTTTCTGTCGCTAGTTCTCTTTCTTATTTACTTAGGGGGAATGTTGGTGGTATTTGCCTACTCGGCAGCCTTGGCTGCTGAGCCTTTCCCGGAGGCTTGGGGGAGCCGTTCGGTAATAGGGTATGTGTTGGTATATCTACTAGGGGTGGTACTGATAGGTGGGTTATTCTGAGGGGGATGACACGAGGGTTCCTGAGCAGCGATTGATGAGATAAAAGAGTTCTCCGTATTGCGAGGGGATGTTGGGGGCGTGGCCATGATATACTCCTTTGGTGGGACAATACTAGTCATCTGCGCCTGAGTGCTACTTTTAACTTTATTAGTGGTGCTGGAGCTAACGCGGGGCTTGAGCCGCGGGACACTGCGAGCGGTCTAAGCTAAAACCAAGGCAACTGATAAGATCATAGTCAGCAGGAAGATGGTTAAAAACTTCTTAATTGTCCCTCGTGAGATGCTGCTGATTGCTTGCGCTAGCACTATCTGGGTAAGAGTGACCGACTTTGGGCCTGCAATCTGAAGCCAGGTTTGGTCAAGTTTAGTGGCGGTGGATCGTCCGAGCACTAGGCTAGCCTTGGGGGAGAGGCGGTGTATTAGAGAAGGGAAGTAGCCTAACATATTTGAGAAGTGGTGAGGGGAATTTTTGTAATTAGTTTTGTAAGGGTTGTTGGTCTTGGCTGCAAGCTCCATAGCCACAAGAAGGCCGGTAATAGCAATTATTAGGGCCGTCACCTTCAGAGTAGTAGGCATAGTCATGACCGGTGTCTTCATAGGGAGGAAGTTATACGTAATGACAAGGCCTGCAACGATGCTCCCTCAGGCAAGTCGTTTAACAGGCTGAACTATAAGTGGGTTGTCTTCATTAATGGGGGATAATGGGAGGAATCGTGGAGACCCCATAGTTACGAAGTATACGACGCGGAAGCTATAAACTGCTGTGAAGGATGTGGCGATGAGTGTGAGTACAAGGGCCCAGGCGTTAAGGTAGGAGGTGTTGAGCGCTTCAATAATAGCGTCCTTTGAGAAGAAGCCAGCGAGGAACGGGGTGCCTGCTAGTGCCAGGCTTCCGATGGTAAGGCAGGTGGAGGTAATAGGTAAGAGTTTATGGAGGCCACCCATCTTCCGAATATCCTGTTCATCATTTAGGCTGTGAATAATTGACCCGGAGCAAAGGAAAAGCATAGCCTTGAAGAATGCATGTGTACAGATGTGGAGAAATGCTAATTGTGGTTGGTTTAGGCCGATCGTGACCATCATCAGCCCAAGCTGACTTGATGTTGAGAAAGCAACAATTTTCTTGATGTCATTTTGGGTGAGTGCGCAAGTGGCTGTATACAGGGTGGTAAGTGCTCCGAGGCATAGGCAACCTGACAGTGCTAGTTCGTTGGTCTCCATCAATGGGTGTAAACGAATCAAAAGGAAGATGCCCGCAACTACCATAGTGCTAGAATGGAGTAGTGCGGATACTGGCGTCGGGCCCTCTATGGCAGACGGAAGTCATGGGTGTAGGCCAAACTGGGCCGACTTTCCTGCTGCTGCAAGGATGAGTGCAATCAGAGGGGTTGTTATGTCATAGCTTTTTGACAACGCAAAAATCTGCTGCATCTCTCAAGAGTTTAGGTTCATGGCAAACCAGGCCATGGCTAGAATCAAGCCAATGTCTCCCACACGATTATAAATCACCGCCTGAAGGCTCGCGGTATTAGCGTCTGCCCGCCCATGCCACCAGCCAATGAGTAAAAAAGACATAATCCCTACTCCTTCCCAGCCAATGAATAATTGAAATAAATTATTAGCTGTTACAAGAATGATTATGGCTACTAAGAATAGCAGTAAATATTTAAAGAACCGGTTCATGTTAGGGTCAGAGTGTATATACCAGAGTGCAAACTCTAAAATGGACCATGTCACAAAAAGGGCAATCGGAGTGAAAATAATGGAATAGTGGTCAAATTTAAAGCTAATGTTTGCGTCAAATATTTGTGTGTTTATTCATTGTCAGTTTGTGGTGATATTCTCTGCTCCATGGGTTAGGTAGATCATAAGCGGTAACAAGCTCACAAAGAATGCAGTACTAACGGCGGTCTTTACGTGGGTGTTGGCTCAGTCAGGTGCTTGGGGATTTGGACTTAGTGTTATCAGTAGAGGTAGAACAAGGATCGTAACGATTAAAAGGAACGAAGACGACATGACTAGGGCTGTTGAGGTCATAGCTTCCGCTTGGATTTGCACCAAGAGTTTTTGGTTCCTAAGACCAACGGATGAGCTGTTATCCTTCAGAAGCGTAAGGAAGCCGAGGACTTTAACCTCGGGACATAAGTATTAGCAGCACTTATTGATTTCTGTCCTTCCTTGGTGAGTAAGGGGGTTTTAACCCCTGTCTTCAGAATCACAATCTGATGTCTTGGTTAAACTATACTTACTAGTAACACCATCCTCATATAAGCTCTGGCTTTATCACGAGGAGAATTACAGGAATAAGGTGAAGGGCTATCAGGAGATGTTCTCGGGTGTGGAATGGTGAGAGCTTAACGATGTGATGGGGTGTTGGGCCACGTTGAGACATCAAGAACATGTAAAGGGAGTAGGCCGCAGTAATCAATGTTCCTAATCCGGTAAGTGCAATAGTCCAGGGGGACCAGTTAAAGAGCGTGGTGATAATTATAAGCTCTCCTATGAGATTAGGGAGGGGGGGCAGCGCCAGGTTGGCTAGGTTTGCAATAAATCACCAGAGAGCTGCCAATGGGAAAATCACTTGTAGGCCCCGAGCGAGAACTATAGTTCGGGTATGGGTCCGTTCATAGGCTGTATTCGCTAAGCAGAATAATATAGAGGATACTAGGCCGTGGGCGATTATAAGGATAATTGCCCCTGAGAACCCTCATGTAGTTTGAACTAGGATGCCTCCTGCCACAAGACCCATATGACTTACAGAGGAGTAAGCAATTAGTGATTTAAGGTCTGTTTGGCGCAGACAAATAGACCCAGTCATAATAATACCCCAAAGTGCCAAGACAATAAATGGGTAGACAAGGTCGCTAGAGAGGGGGTCTAGCATCATTATTATACGTATCATGCCGTACCCCCCAAGTTTAAGAAGAATGGCTGCTAGAACTATGGACCCCGCAACGGGGGCCTCTACGTGTGCTTTAGGTAGCCATAGGTGCACGCCATAAAGAGGTATTTTTACCAAGAAGGCGATTAAGCAGCCTGCCCACCAGATTTTATGGCTCCAAGAGTTCAGCAATAGGGGAGGGGTGTACTGGATAATTAGTAGGGACAGAGTGCCTGTGGACTGTTGGAGGAGAAGTAAGGCCACCAAAAGCGGCAGGGATCCAGCGAGGGTATAAAATAAAAAATAGGTACCTGCGTTGAGCCGCTCGGTCTGATTCCCCCAACGGGTGATAATAATAAGGGTAGGAATGAGAGTGGCTTCAAATATAATGTAAAACATGATGATCTCTGTAGCTCCGAAGGCCATAATCAGAAAAGTCTGAAGTGAAGTGAGAAGTGTAATGTATAGGCGTTGACGTGCAATGGGCTCAGGGTTAATATGGTTCTGGCTAGCTAAGATTATTAAGGGGAGGAGCCAGCATGTTAAGACCAAAAGAGGCGTTGACAAGGGGTCCGTGGCCAAGTAGGCGTTAGACGAAGATCATCCAGCTTCTGAAGTCCAGTTGAATCAGGTGAGGCTTGTAAGGGCAATTAGTAGTGCATGGGTAGCGGTGGCCGTCCACAACCACTTAGGGGAGGCCAGCCAAATTGTTGGAAACATTATAATTGTGGGAACTAAAACTTTTAGCATTGTAGGAGGTTAAGGTTTTGTAAGCGGTCGGTGCCGTGGGTTCGGGCTGTGGCCACCAGGAGTGCAAGACCGGTACTGGCTTCACAAGCGGAAAAAGCCAGTAGTAACATGGGTGCCGTAGAGAAGCTTGTCGATTCAAATTGCAGTGTCCAGAGGGCCAGTGCGATAAATAGGGACAGCATTATGCCTTCCAAGCATAGTAGCGCGGAAAGCAGATGCGTACGGTGGAATGCTAACCCTATAAGTCCTAAAACGAATGCTGAGGTAAAGCTAAAGTGTACTGGTGTCATAAGGGGGCCGTGGACTCAAACCACAATTTTCTGAGCCGAAATCAGAGGTCTTCTTTAGACTAGCCCCCCTATTCTGCTCATTCTAGGCCCCCCTGGGTTCATTCATAGATTAATCCGAGGGTTAATAGGATTAGGACTGTAGTGGCCCAAAAGAATGTTCCGGTTGGGCTGTGGAGTTGATCCCCCCATGGTAGTGGGAGGAGGAGGGCAATTTCCAGGTCAAACAAAAGAAACAGAATTGCTACGAGAAAGAATCGCAGAGAGAAGGGTAGTCGGGCTGAGCCGAGCGGGTCAAATCCGCACTCATAAGGGGAGAGCTTTTCTGCATCCGGGTTCATTTGAGGTAATCAAAAAGATACAACTGCCAGGACCGATGATAGAGCCATAGTAATAATAAAAATAGTTGTAATTAAGTTCATTATCTTTCCTTGGGGTCTAACCAAGACTAAATGATTGGAAGTCACTTGTACAAACTTTAATACTAGAAAGATATGAGCCTCATCAGTAGATTGATACGTAAAGGAACAGTCATACTACGTCTACAAAATGTCAATATCAAGCAGCGGCTTCAAAGCCGAAGTGGTGCTCGGATGTAAAGTGGTATTGAACTTGGCGGAGAAGACAAACGGCTAAGAAGGTAGAGCCAATAATGACATGTAATCCGTGGAATCCTGTAGCCACAAAGAATGTTGAGCCGTATACGCCGTCTGCAATCGTAAAGGGCGCCTCATAATATTCTATTGCTTGGAGGGCAGTAAAATAGAATCCCAAGAGAATTGTGAGTGCAAGGGACTGAATGGCTTGTTTTCGTTCACCCTCCATAATACTGTGGTGGGCCCATGTGACTGTTACCCCGGATGCTAATAGTACGGCAGTATTGAGGAGAGGCACTTCAAAGGGGTCCAAGGTAGTGATGCCTGTGGGGGGTCAACACCCGCCCAACTCAGGTGTTGGAGCCAGACTTGAGTGGTAGAAGGCTCAGAAGAAGCCTAGGAAGAAGAACACCTCGGAAGTAATAAAGAGGATCATCCCATACCGCAGTCCTTTCTGTACTGGTGGTGTGTGGTGACCTTGGAAGGTTCCCTCCCGGATAACATCACGTCATCATTGAAACATTGTAAGAAGCAACAGAATTAACCCGAGGGTTATCAGTGTCACTGAGTGGAAGTGAAACCAGATTGCTAGGCCGGATGTTATTAATAAGGCACCGACGGCTCCGGTTAGTGGTCATGGGCTAGGATCAACCATATGATATGCATGTGCTTGGTGGGCCATTAAACGTTTTCCTGCATATAGAGGCTTAGGAGCAGTACGAAGACGTAGGCTTGGATTATTGCTACTGCAACTTCTAGAAGGGTTAAAAGGAATAAGACGGCGGCCGTAAGGATTGCTACAGTTGGTATTATAGGTAGAAGCACAAACACGGCTGTAGCGATAAGTTGAATAAGAAGGTGGCCTGCAGTCAAGTTAGCCGTAAGTCGGACTCCTAGGGCCAGTGGTCGGATTAAGAGACTAATTGTTTCGATAATGATTAGTACAGGGATCAAAGGGATAGGGGTTCCCTCGGGCAGGAGGTGTCCAAGGGCAACTGTTGGTTGGTTTCGCATACCAATAATAACTGTAGCAAGTCACAGTGGCACAGCAAGTCCTATATTTAAGGACAGTTGTGTTGTAGGGGTGAAGGTGTATGGTAGAAGGCCCAGTATGTTAATAGTAATAAGGAATACCATTAATGAGGTTAACATCAGGGCTCATTTATGTCCTCCTACATTTAAAGGCATAAGTAGTTGATTGGTGAAGCGGTTAATAAATCACGCTTGAAGCGTGGTGAGTCGGCTATTTATCCAGCGTGATGATGGAGTTGGGAACAGTACTCACGGAAGTGCGATTGCAATGGCGATGAGTGGAATTCCCAGGAAAGAGGGGCTTGCAAATTGGTCAAAGAAGCTCGTTATCATGGTCAGTTTCAGGAGCCTGTTTTATGTTTTTCTTCATTTATTGGGGTTGGTTCATTAGGTGTTAAGTGATTTAAGATTTTGGTTGGGATGACAGTGAGAAAAATGAACCATGAAAACAGTAGAATTGCGAATCAGGGATTGGGGTTGAGTTGAGGCATGCCACTAGGGGTGGTCGGTAGGCACCAAACTTTGGCTTAAAAGGCCAACGCTTTGTCCGATAATTAGCTTCCTAGTGAGGCGTCTTCTAGTATTAGTGTGGACCAGCTCTCAAAATGTTTTAGTGGAACGGCCTCGACTACAATAGGCATAAAGCTGTGGTTGGCACCACAAATCTCGGAGCATTGCCCATAGAATACACCTGGGCGTGAGGCAATAAAGGCAGTTTGATTCAATCGTCCAGGTACTGCGTCCATTTTTACACCCAGGGATGGGATAGCTCAGGAGTGCAATACGTCTTCGGCGGATACTAGAACACGAATTGGTGATTCTATTGGAACTACTATTCGGTGGTCCGTCTCTAGGAGTCGAAATTGACCTGGTGTAAGATCTTGAGTAGGAATTATATATGAATCAAATCCTAGATCTTCATAGTCTGTATATTCATAGCTTCAGTACCATTGGTGTCCTATGGCTTTAATTGTTAAGTGAGGGTCATTAACCTCATCTATAAGATATAAAATTCGGAGTGAAGGAAGAGCGATTAGAACTAGAATAACCGCTGGTAAAACCGTTCATACAATCTCGATTTCCTGGGAATCTAAGATATATTTGTTGGTAAGTTTGGTTGAAACTATCGCGACAATAATGTAGAGTACTATTGTGCTAATTAAAAATACAATTATTAGGGCGTGGTCATGGAAGTGAAGAAGTTCTTCTATAACGGGTGATGCCGCGTCTTGGAATCCTAGTTGTGTGGGGTGTGCCATTAAATCTAAGACATACAGGAGTTTAACCTGCAATTCCACCTCGACAAGGTGATGTAATATGCGTATTTTACTAATGTCTCCAGAAGAAAGTGACAGAGTGGTTATGTGACTGGCTTGAAACCAGTACATGGGGGTTCAATTCCTCCCTTTCTCGTTAGTTTGATTGAACTTGGACAAATGCTGGCTCTTCGAATGTGTGGTATGGTGGAGGGCAGCCATGCAGTCACTCTACGTTTGTTATAGTTAGCTCTACTGAGGATACTTCTCGTTTGGCGGCAAAGGCTTCTCATAAAATAAATAAGAACATAATTACTGCTACGAGTGAGACGAGTGAGCCAATGGATGATACTGTATTTCATAGTGCGTAAGCATCTGGGTAGTCAGAATATCGTCGTGGCATTCCTGCTAAGCCTAGGAAGTGTTGTGGGAAGAATGTGAGGTTAACACCAATAAATATTACAGCAAAATGGATTTTTGTTCAAGTATCATTTAGGGTATACCCTGAAAATAGTGGGAATCAGTGGACAAATGCTGCCATGATAGCAAATACAGCTCCTATTGATAATACATAGTGGAAGTGAGCAACAACGTAATATGTGTCATGGAGAACAATGTCCAGTGATGAATTGGCAAGAACAATTCCTGTTAATCCTCCAACTGTGAAGAGGAAAATGAACCCAAGGGCTCATAGTATAGGAGTTTCTCATTTGATTGACCCCCCGTGGAGAGTAGCAAGTCAGCTAAATACTTTTACACCGGTGGGGATGGCAATAATTATTGTTGCAGATGTGAAGTAGGCACGGGTGTCTACGTCTATTCCAACAGTAAACATGTGATGGGCTCAGACAATAAATCCCAGGAGGCCAATGGCCATCATAGCTCAGACTATTCCCATATAGCCGAATGGTTCCTTTTTGCCTGCATAATAGGCTACAACATGCGAAATGATTCCAAATCCGGGTAGAATGAGAATGTAGACCTCTGGGTGGCCAAAGAATCAGAATAGGTGTTGATAGAGGATAGGATCACCTCCTCCCGCCGGGTCAAAGAATGTAGTATTTAAGTTACGGTCGGTAAGAAGTATAGTAATCCCGGCAGCTAGGACGGGCAGTGATAGGAGTAGAAGAACAGCGGTTACAAGTACAGCCCACACGAAGAGGGGTGTTTGATATTGAGAGATTGCTGGAGGTTTCATATTGATGATTGTAGTGATGAAATTAACTGCCCCTAGGATTGACGATACACCTGCTAAGTGGAGAGAGAAGATTGTAAGGTCTACTGATGCTCCTGCGTGGGCGAGGTTACCTGCGAGTGGGGGGTAAACAGTTCACCCTGTCCCAGCCCCGGCTTCAACACCAGAAGAGGCTAATAGCAGTAGGAATGACGGAGGCAAAAGTCAGAAGCTTATGTTATTTATTCGTGGGAATGCCATATCAGGTGCCCCAATCATGAGGGGTACAAGTCAGTTTCCGAATCCGCCGATAAGAATTGGCATTACTATAAAGAAAATTATTACAAAGGCGTGAGCAGTAACAATAACATTATAGATTTGGTCATCACCTAGGAGTGAGCCAGGTTGACTTAGTTCAGCTCGAATGAGGAGGCTTAAAGCGGTTCCCACTATTCCGGCTCAGGCACCAAATACTAAATAAAGGGTACCAATGTCTTTGTGGTTTGTAGAAAAGAATCAGCGTGTAATTGCCACAGGTAGGGTAGCCGAGTGCCCAGGCGGTGGGTTGTAGCCCCGAAGACAGAGGTTTAAGTCCTCTTCCTATCAAGCCCCGTGGTGGAGTGACCACGTTGGATTGCAAATCCACAGACGCAGACTAATACCCTGCCGGGGCTTTCCCGCCTTACCCGGCAAACGGCGGGAAAGTAGATGGATGCTCGCTGGCTTGAGCGCTTAGCTGTTAACTAAGAGTTTGTAGGATCGAGGCCTTCCCATCTAGAAAGGCCTTAGTCTAACAAAGACATTTGATTTGCATTCAGAAGATGCAAGATAAACTCTTGTAGGTCTTATCAGGGGCTAGAAGATTTTCACTTCTGCTTAGAGCTTTGAAGGCTCCCGGTCTGATGCTATCCTAAGCCCCTAAGTAACGAGTATTACAATGGCTGGGGTGACGGGCAAAAGGCCCAGGGCCATTACGGTAGACAAGGCTAGGGGGAGAGAGGCTTGGGTTGTTCGAGTCCGCCAGGGGGTGGTTGAGGTGACAGTGTTAGGGGAGATGGTAAGAGTTATTGCATAGCAAAGTCGCAAATAAAAGTACAGGCTAACCAGTGCGGCAAGAGCCATCATGGTTGCGGTGAGGGGGAGGCCTTGCTTCGCCAGTTCTTGCAGGACCAACCATTTTGGTATAAACCCGGTGAGTGGGGGGAGGCCTCCTAAGGATAGTAATACAAGGGCAGCTGCCGCTGTCAGGAGAGGGCTCTTTGATCAGGTGGTTGCAAGGGTCCCAACTTTCGTAGCGTATGAAAGCTTTAGCGTCAGGAACGCCGCAGATGTCATTAAAACATACGTTAGCAAGGCCACAAGGGTAAGCTGGGGAGCATACTGAAGGACAACAATCATCCACCCTATGTGTGCAATCGAGGAGTAGGCTAATACTTTACGCAGCTGGGTTTGGTTCAACCCACCTCAGCCGCCAACCAAGGTGGAGGTGAGTGCAAGGGCTGTGAGGAGAAGAGGGTCGAAGGCCTGGGCTGTCTGAACAATGAGGGCGATGGGGGCAAGCTTCTGCCAGGTAGAAAGAATCAACCCCGTGAGCAGGTCGAGCCCTTGCAGCACTTCGGGCATCCAGAAATGCATGGGTGCCAGTCCAATCTTAAGTGCTAAGGCGGCAAGAATCATTGCGGTAGCAACTGGGTCTGATATGTTTGTCATAGCCCATTCACCTGTAACCCATGCATTAGTTGTGCTCGCAAAAAGGATTACGGCGGCTGCAGTGGCTTGGGTAAGGAAGTATTTCGTGGTAGCTTCCACCGCGCGGGGGTGGTGGTGCTGTGCTATTAAAGGAACAATGGCAAGAGTATTAATCTCTAGCCCCATTCAGGCCAACAACCAGTGGGAGCTGGCAAAGGTGAGGGTTGTCCCTAGGCCAAGGCTGGATAAAAGTGTGGCTAATACGTAAGGGTTCATTGATGGAGGAGGGATTTTAACCGTCATGTCCGGGGTATGGGCCCGAAAGCTTGTTTAGCTGACCCCATCCTAGAAAGTGGTGTAGAGGAAGCACTAAGAGTTTTGATCTCTTGGGCATGGGTTCGACCCCCTTCTTTCTAAGAACTGAGGGGATTTTAACCCCTGTAAGCCACTCTATCAAAGTGGTCCCTGGGTACTCGGGCACAGTTCCTGAATTATAGCTGTGGGGGGAGGCCCGCTAGCGCAATAGGGAGAGACACATGTCATAATACGAGGGCCAGTGTTAGCGGAAGAAAATTCTTTCACACCAAATGCATAAGTTGGTCGTACCGGAACCGTGGGTACGAAGCTCGCACCCATAGGAAGACTACGGACAGAAGCGCGGCCTTAAGTATCAGGCCAATTGTGGCGAGCTCAGGCACGGCTGGAAAATACGATGTCCCTAGGAAGAGGACAGCGGATAAAGTATTCATCAGTAAGATGTTAGCGTACTCGGCAAGGAAGAATAAGGCGAAGGGACCCCCTGCATATTCTACGTTGAAGCCTGAGACAAGTTCTGATTCACCTTCCGTCAAGTCAAAGGGTGCTCGATTGGTCTCCGCAAGGGTTGAGATATATCATATTGCGGCCAATGGTCAGGCAGGTACGAGCAGTCAGATGCCTTCTTGGGCCGTATTAAAGGTTTGAAGGGTGTAGCCCCCAGAGAAGACAATTACGGAGAGGAGAATGAGGCCCAGACTTACTTCGTATGAAATTGTTTGGGCAACTGCTCGCAGGGCCCCGATGAGCGCGTACTTTGAATTGGATGCTCACCCTGAGCCAAGAATAGAATAGACCGCGAGGCTTGATAGTGCTAAGATAAACAGAACACCTAAGTTAAGGTTAATCACTGGGTGAGGCATAGGTATGGGCGCTCAAAGAGTGAGGGCAAGGGTAAGCGCAAGGATAGGGGTCGCTAAAAACAAGAATGGGGATGACGTGGAGGGGCGAACGGGCTCCTTAATAAACAACTTAACTCCGTCGGCGATAGGTTGAAGTAGGCCGTAGGGCCCTACCACATTGGGTCCTTTCCGCAGCTGCATGTACCCTAACACCTTCCGTTCAAGCAAGGTCAAGAATGCTACAGCTAGCAGGACGGGAACGATATAGGCGAGTGGGTTAATTAGGTGGGTCATCAAGGTGTTAAGCATGAACTGGGGAGAGGATTTGAACCTCTGGTTTTAAGGGCTTAGGCCTTACGCAATTTACCACGCTCTGCCACCCCAGTATGCCCTTATCTTGAGCGGCAGGGGTTTTGGCCCTCCCTTATTTAATTTATTTGTGTTCATGAATTAGGGGTGGGGCATGCGTTAAGCATGGGCCCCTCTTTTCCGATCCTTTCGTACTGGGAAAAGTAGCGTTACAGATAGAAACTGACCTGGATTGCTCCGGTCTGAACTCAGATCACGTAGGACTTTAATCGTTGAACAAACGAACCCTTAATAGCGGCTGCACCACCAGGATGTCCTGATCCAACATCGAGGTCGTAAACCCCCTCGTCGATATGGGCTCTGGGAGAGGATTGCGCTGTTATCCCTAGGGTAACTTGGTCCGCTGATCGGCCTTCTAGCCGGATCATTGTTGGTCAGATGTTCTGCGGCTTAAAGATGTCTCTTTTAGCTTTAGGGACTTTGGCCCAGTCCACTCGGAGGCTTGCTTCTCCTCCGTGGTCGCCCCAACCGAAGGTAAAACTTCATGGCCATTAAGTTCTTGCTTTTTGCGGAGTTGCTTAACATGGCTGAATTTTGTACCTTAAGCTCCAAAGGGTCTTCTCGTCTTGTAGTTATATACCCGCTTCTGCACGGATAGATCAATTTCACTGACTGGAAGGAGGAGACAGCTAAGCCCTCGTCTAGCCATTCATACAGGTCTCTATTTAAAAGACAAGTGATTGCGCTACCTTTGCACGGTCAATATACCGCGGCCGTTGAACCCGTAGTCACTGGGCAGGCTGGACCTCCTATACTGTACATTGCAGGAGGCGATGTTTTTGGTAAACAGGCGAGGCTTGTGTTTGCCGAGTTCCTTCCCCCTCTTTTAGTCTTTCCTTTAAATGCCACTCCAGTGTGGGGTTAACGATGGCTAGCTGTGAGTTCTTCTTGAGGTTTTTATTATTCACAATGCCCTCTCTGGTTGGGCTCGTTAAATTCCAGTGGTTAGTCCGATCTGGCTTACACTTGTGGCGGGAGAAGATCAAGTCTTCTTGTTACTCATTTTAGCATAGTCTCACCCATGGGGGCATGGGTTGGCCTAGTATAAGTAGGGGAGTAAGATTTTCTATCGGAATAATAAATTTCCTTCTGTCCGAGCTTTAACGCTTTCTGTTTAGGTGGCTGCTTTCAGGCCCACTAGAACAGTATATTTTATTAATTATGATCTTTATCCTCCTGCAAAGGTTGTATCCTTTGTTAAAGGGGCTGTACCCCCTTCAACTAACTCTCGCATATTTCCATAGTGTCGTAACGATGTGTTTCTTGATTAAGGGCGTGCGAGGCTGAACTTCTATTCATTTCCTAGGCAACCAGCTATCACCAGGTTCGGTAGGTCTGTCACTTCTACCCGGAGCTCTTCCCACTCTTTTGCCACAGAGACGGGTTAGCCCTAAATCGTATAGGCTGTCTCGGGGTAGCTCACCTGGTTTCGGGGTATCAAACTAAAGATCTCTTCGCTTGAGGGTACTGGCTAAATCATGATGCAAAAGGTACAAGGTTTAGTCTTTGTTTTTCAGCGCTTATATGGGTTATTTCATTCCTCTTTCAGCTTTCCCTTGCGGTACTTCTTCTATTGCTTTGGGTGAACCTTTTCTGTCTCCCATACTCAGGTAAAAAAATGGTTTAGTTTATAGGGTTGGGCCCTGTTTTGTTATTAATATTGTTGAATTATATTGATGATCAAGCTAGCTGGTTGGCTCAGGGCAATCCAATTTGCATGGATGTCTTCTCGGTGTAAGTGAGATGCTTAACTAGCTCAGCCATGCCCTGAATTTTATCCAAGTGCACCTTCCGGTACACTTACCATGTTACGACTTGCCTCCCCTTGTCAGAGCTTTAGTGTTAGGTAACTTTATCGCATTTCGACAGGGGAGAGTGACGGGCGGTGTGTACGCGCCTCAGAGCCGGGTTCAAAAGGACACGCTGCTTCCTTTTTACTACTAAATCCTCCTTCAAGCACTATTTCATGTTGCATATTCGTAGTGTTCTATGATAGAAAATGTAGCCCATTTCTTCCCGCTTCGTACGCTACACCTCGACCTGACGTTCTGGGCTGTGCCCATCTTGCTTACTTTTATTGCCTTCACAGGGTAAGCTGACGACGGCGGTATATAGGCTGGGATGGCTAGAAGCGGTGAGGTTTAACGGGGGTTATCGGTTCTAGAACAGGCTCCTCTAGGGGGGTCTGAGGCACCGTCAGGTCCTTTGGGTTTCAAGCTAATGCTCGTAGTACCCGGGCGGACGCCTAATTGTAGTTGGACATCTGGGTTTATGACTGAGCATAGTGGGGTATCTAATCCCAGTTTGTTCCTCAGTTTTCGTGGGGTCAGGTGGGCTCTGCTAAAGTTACTTTCGTACATTGGGCTTCGGACTCCTAGAAGCGTATGACAGCCAAAGGGCCATTTGACTTTATCGTCTCACTATCCTTAACCACCCTTTACGCCGTTGCACTATCAACTAGGGCCTCTCGTCTAACCGCGGTGGCTGGCACGAGTTTTACCGGCCCTCTTAGCTCTGACTGAGTCAAGTTTTCACTTATGGCTTAATATTTATCACTGCTGAATTCCCTTGGGGGTGTGGCTAGGCCCGGCGTCTTGGGCTAAAAGATTTGTGCCTGATGCCTGCTCCTCGTCCCCGGACAGGGGATTAAGGGCTTACTCACGGGGTTGCGGAGACTTGCATGTGTAAGTTGGGCTAGAGCTGATAGTAAGGTCGGGACCATGCCTTTGTGCATGCGGAGCTTCTCAGGGCCCATCTTAACATCTTCAGTGTTATGCTTTGCATTAAGCTACGCTAGC